CTGAACTTGAAAATTTACTCATTGAATGAGTAAACGATTGAATCGGATTCGGTTGGGCGGTACCAACTAAATCGAGTGCTATCTCCCATTTATCTCTTATTGAATTAACTGATCAACTTGCTATCGGACATTTATTTTCGATTTGGTATTATTCCAAAAAGGATTTCGACATATTTCACTTTATTATAATTATGAGAATCAATCCTACTACTTCTAGCCCTGCGGTTTCCACACTTGAAGAAAAAAAACTAGGGCGTATCGCTCAAATTATTGGCCCAGTACTGGATGTCGTTTTTCCCCCGGGCAAAATGCCTAATATTTATAACGCTTTGGTAGTTAAGGGTCGAGATACTGTCGGTCAGCAAATTAATGTGACTTGTGAGGTACAACAATTATTAGGAAATAATCGAGTTAGAGCTGTAGCTATGAGTGCTACAGATGGGCTGATGAGAGGAATGGAAGTGATTGACACGGGAGCTCCTCTAAGTGTTCCAGTCGGCGGAGCTACTCTCGGGCGAATCTTCAACGTTCTTGGAGAGCCTGTTGATAATTTAGGTCCTGTAGATACTCGCACAACATCTCCTATTCATAGATCTGCGCCTGCCTTTATACAGTTAGATACGAAATTATCAATCTTTGAAACAGGTATTAAGGTGGTAGATCTTTTAGCTCCTTATCGCCGTGGAGGAAAAATCGGACTATTTGGGGGAGCTGGAGTAGGTAAAACAGTACTCATCATGGAATTGATCAACAACATTGCCAAAGCTCATGGAGGCGTATCCGTATTTGGCGGAGTAGGAGAGCGTACTCGTGAAGGAAATGATCTTTACATGGAAATGAAAGAATCCGGAGTAATTAATGAAAAAAATCTTGCAGAATCAAAAGTAGCTTTAGTCTATGGTCAAATGAATGAACCGCCGGGAGCTCGTATGAGAGTTGGTTTGACTGCCCTAACTATGGCAGAATATTTCCGGGATGTTAATGAACAAGATGTGCTTCTATTCATCGACAATATCTTTCGTTTTGTCCAAGCAGGATCAGAAGTATCCGCATTATTAGGGAGAATGCCTTCTGCAGTGGGTTATCAACCTACCCTTAGTACAGAAATGGGTTCTTTGCAAGAAAGAATTACTTCTACCAAAGAGGGATCTATAACTTCGATCCAAGCAGTTTATGTACCTGCGGACGATTTGACCGACCCTGCTCCTGCCACTACATTTGCACATTTAGATGCTACTACCGTACTATCAAGAGGATTAGCTGCCAAGGGTATTTATCCAGCAGTAGATCCTTTAGATTCAACGTCAACTATGTTACAACCTCGGATCGTTGGCGAGGAACATTATGAAACTGCGCAAAGAGTTAAGCAAACTTCACAACGTTACAAAGAACTTCAGGACATTATAGCTATTCTTGGGTTGGACGAATTATCCGAGGAGGATCGTTTAACTGTAGCAAGAGCACGAAAAATTGAGCGTTTCTTATCACAACCCTTCTTCGTGGCAGAAGTATTTACTGGTTCTCCAGGAAAATATGTTGGTCTTGCAGAAACAATTAGGGGGTTTCAACTGATCCTTTCCGGAGAATTAGATGGTCTGCCCGAGCAGGCTTTTTATTTGGTGGGTAACATCGATGAAGCTACCGCGAAAGCTATGAACTTAGAAGTGGAGAGCAATTTGAAGAAATGACCTTAAATCTTTGTGTACTGACTCCTAATCGAATTATTTGGGATTCAGAAGTGAAAGAAATCATTTTATCTACAAATAGTGGCCAAATTGGTGTATTACCGAACCACGCCCCTATTGCCACGGCTGTAGATATAGGTCTTTTGAGAATACGCCTCAACGACCAATGGTTAACGGTGGCTCTGATGGGTGGTTTTGCTAGAATAGGGAATAATGAGATCACCATTTTAGGAAATGATGCGGAGATGAGTACTGACATTGATCCGCAAGAAGCTCAACAAACTCTTAAAATAGCTGAAGCTAACTTGAGTAGAGCTGAGGGTAAGAGACAGGTGATTGAAGCGAATCTAGCTCTCAGACGAGCTAGGACACGAGTAGAGGCTGTCAATGTTATTTCCTACTAGTCAATACATCAAAATAATCAAAAGAAGTTTTTTAGAAGTTCTTTTTTATACACCACATTTAGATTCTGCCAATTGAAGACAATCAAGTCTAATCTGATACAACGAAAAAAGGAGGATGGGTAGAAAAACTTATTAGATACCATTGCATTGACTCCGGTATCTAATAAGTTCTACCTACTATTGGATTTGAACCAATGACTCCTGCCGTATGAAAGCAATACTCTAACCACTGAGTTAAGTAGGTAATTTATCACCGCAAAAGAAGACCCATCACCTCGGGGATTATAGATAGAATATAATTTCTAAGCAATACCAATCTGTTAACAGTAAACGGATCAAAGAGTTATCATGTGAGATTAGGAAATATCCATCTTGACAAGAAATTATCTATATGTTAAGATATCTATGACAAGGGCTATAGCTCAGTTAGGTAGAGCACCTCGTTTACACGTGCGCCAATGCTTTTCAAGGGAGCTTATTATGCAATGAACATAGTTGATCTTATTGAAAAATCAATGTCTTACTCCATAGATTCGAGAGAACAATAGCATGACAAATATTTGGTTCGGTCCGATTTTGGTGCGAATTTAGGTGCCAAATCAAATAGAACCCGTCATTGATTTGATAGTTGATAAGGTAAATACCCAGCCCATTCAATGCTAGGCATAATGAGTATAAGGGCTTCAAAAAAACCTCCTTTCATCCTATGAACTTTAAGGTGTATGAAGTCTCATATTCGACTCTTGCAGCGGAACGATAGAGACTCCATTTAACTTAGGTTGATCTAAGCCGAAGGCAGACCTAAGTCAAGGTAACCCTTCTTTGAAACACTTTGGTATTGCTACTAGATCTGAATACAAATAATGAATCAGAGCACATGGAGCCAGCTCATTATCTTCCTGTAAAGAAAAAATATGGTGGACTAACTGATCTTTACATCAGTTGATGAAAGAGCCCAATGCAACAAACAAAATGCATGTTGGGTCTTTGAAACAGTTCGAATCATTTCGATAATAATCAGTTTGATCTGTTTTACCGAGAAGGTCTACGGTTCGAGTCCGTATAGCCCTAATACATTCTATTTGTCTATTTTTGTATAGACATTCTATTTTTGTTTAGTATAGTTTTCATTTCCTCATTAGTACTTGTTTATAGACTGGACAGACCAGACCATTGGTTGTTTCATAGAAATGAAATGAAAGCATTACCACATATTCATGTAAATACATAGGTACCTGAAAATAAAAACAATAATTCATTCCAATGGATCTAATCAGATCAGTATGTGTCAAATCTAGGACAAGAAAAAGAAAGAAAATATAATAGTTCGATGCATTAGATTGTGTTTACGTATTCGTATTTGTATAAAATCAATAGAAACAACGACGATCCTTTACCTGGATTTTAATGAAAAGAATACTTCGAATATGTTAGAAATCCCTAGACATTTTTTACCCCCCCCCCCAAAAATTATTGGTTTTGATAATAACTATGTTATGTTTGATATTATTTTTTGATAATATTTCATTATCTTATTTCATTTTATTATTTATACATTACATAAATTATATATTTACATATAATTTATATAAGAAATATATATTTCTAAATATAAAATACAAAGAAATAAATATAAGGAAATAGCAAGAAAAAAACAAAAACATAGTATTACGTTTCAGAATTATGAAACATAGTTATAGTATTACTATTCATTAGAATACATTAGTAATAGAATATTCTATTAGGTTAGATTAGTATATTTTAGTATTTAATTAAATTATTTTTATTATTTAGAATTTTTTTATTTAATATTTTTTAATCTTATATCTATTTTTTTATAGAGAATAGAGAAAGCGAGACAAAGTGAGAGAGTTTTGTTTGTGTAAGAGCGCCTTATTTCTACACCATATCTAAATAGAATCAAAATCAAAAACGGAATCCCGATTCCGTTGGATGAATCTCTAAACAAGACATGCCACGCAGCAAACAAACTCTGAACTATACACTTTGATTTGATTAAAAAAAATTCTTGTTTCACCTAGGAAAACAAGTTCTGGATGAATTGACAATGCCAACTAGAATAATTAAGCATATTCCACATTAATAGGAGTACATTTATGTTTCTGCTTCACGAATATGATATTTTATGGGCATTTCTAATAATATCAAGCGTTATTCCTATCTTGGCATTTGTAATTTCAGGAGTTTTAGCCCCGGTTAGTAAAGGACCAGAGAAGCTCTCTAGTTATGAATCGGGCATAGAACCTATGGGAGACGCTTGGTTACAATTCCGAATCCGCTATTACATGTTTGCTCTAGTTTTTGTTGTTTTTGATGTTGAAACGGTCTTTCTTTATCCATGGGCAATGAGTTTCGATGTATTGGGTGTATCTGTATTTATCGAAGCTTTAATTTTCGTGCTTATCCCAATTGTGGGTTCAGTTTATGCATGGCGAAAGGGAGCGTTGGAATGGTCTTAACTGAGTATTCAGACAATAAAAAAAAAAAGGAAGGAAAAAATTACATTGAGACAGTTATGAATTTGATTGAGTTTCCGTTACTTGACCAAACAACCCCCAATTCAGTTATTTCAACTACATCGAATGATCTTTCGAATTGGTCAAGACTCTCCAGTTTATGGCCGCTTCTATATGGTACCAGCTGCTGTTTCATTGAATTTGCTTCATTAATAGGCTCGCGATTCGACTTTGATCGTTATGGGTTGGTACCAAGATCAAGTCCTAGGCAAGCGGACCTAATTTTAACAGCCGGCACAGTCACAATGAAAATGGCTCCCTCTTTAGTGAGATTATATGAGCAAATGCCTGAACCAAAATACGTCATTGCTATGGGAGCCTGTACTATTACAGGAGGGATGTTCAGTACTGATTCTTATAGTACTGTTCGGGGA